GGTTTAACTGAAGCTGTTCAAACAGGCATAGGTCGACTAAATGGTATTCCCGTAGCAATTGGGGTCATGGATTTTCAGTTCATGGGAGGGAGTATGGGATCCGTAGTAGGCGAGAAAATCACCCGTTTGATCGAATATGCTACTAATCAATCTCTACCTGTTATTATTGTATGTGCTTCTGGAGGAGCACGCATGCAAGAAGGAAGTTTGAGCTTGATGCAAATGGCTAAAATATCTTCTGCTTTATATAATTATCAATTAAATAAAAAGTTATTCTATGTATCAATTCTTTCATCTCCTACAACTGGTGGAGTTACAGCCAGTTTTGGTATGTTGGGAGATATCATTATTGCTGAACCTAATGCCTACATTGCATTTGCGGGTAAAAGAGTAATTGAACAAACATTGAATAAGACAGTACCCGACGGTTCACAAGCGGCTGAGTATTCATTCCATAAGGGCTTATTCGATCCAATCGTACCACGTCATCTTTTAAAAGGTGTTCTGGGTGAGTTATTTCAGCTCCACGGTTTCCTTCCCTTGACTTAAAATTTAAATTTTGAAAATTTCATTTTCAAATTCAAGTACAGCACTAGATTCAGTTATTTGTAGTGAGCAGTAATTCATCGTGACCAAAAAAACTGATAAAAATGACGTTTGGTGACATAAATTCTGCTTTGCTTGTAGTAAGAGTCAGAAGTTTTGGATAATTACTTTTCTTTTTTCCTACGGATCCATTTTGTTTGTATTTTACCTCTATTTCTGATTCAAATTGGAAACCCTCTATTAACAGGATAAAAGATTCATTTTTTTCTTCCTAGGAATTTTTTTTGGAAAAAATGAAGTTTATATAATTATATTTATATATTTATATAATTATATATAATAATATAATTATATATAATATATAATATAAATGGAGTTTATATATATAAAATATATTTATATATATAAAATATATATATATATATATATATATATATAATGATATATAATATAAAATAGAATATATAATAATATATAAATAAATAAAATAACAAAAATAATAAATTTATAATAATAATAAATGAAATGATAATAATAAATTATATTATATAATATATAATATGAAATTATATAATTAATAATATAATTAATATAATTAATATATATATATATATATGTAATTAGTAAATATATATGTAATTAGTAATAATATATATATAATTAGTAATAAAAATAATGCAAGTAATAAGTAATAATATAAAATATAATTAATGTATAATAATACAAATAAAAAAAAAAATATTAGTTTAGTATAATAAAAATATAGAATTATAGAATAAAATATCTATATAGTAATAGAAGTGATCCCTATATCTTCCGAAAACCCATTTTTTGACTTTTATGATGAATCCCTCTTGTATCGGATTAGTTAGAGTCGCGAACTCATAAAAACTTCTTACTTATTAGAATTATAAAGAAGATAAGAATGAAAACAGAATAAAAAACTTTATTAAATGGAATTATTATTTGTATAGAAAGATAAATAGATACAATTAATGTAATGTAGTTTTACATTTCTTGCACTTATTAATAATATGCCTTTGCATTTATTAACTACTTAATATGACTTATAATAGATATACTACTTATCATAACATAAGATATCTTTATAAATAAGAGGTTAAAATATTAAATTGAGGCACCCATTCTATGACAGATTTCAACTTACCCTCTATTTTTGTGCCTTTAGTGGGCCTAGTATTTCCGGCAATTGCAATGGCTTCTTTATTTCTTTATGTCCAAAAAAATAAGATTGTCTAGCTGCGACCGACGTATGGGACAAAATCTCATCAAGTTATTTCAATCAACGCTGGATCATCATTTAGGTATCTATTTTTTTAGTGGAATGTGGTACGATATGTGGCTTCTTGCAAATACAAATGAAAGAAAGAGCCGTTTTGCGTGCGTATACATTATATCTGTATAAATGCATGTATATGCAGGTATAGCTCTGGTCAAAAGCGGATCATCAAATATTTAAAGTGGAAAGTCAATGTATCTAACCAATTACTCCTAATGGTTCACATCAAGTGCTAGTTGATGAGAGTTACCTTGGGAGCAGGAAAAGAAAAGTCAAATTCATTTGGTTTATTCTCCCAACTCCAGTCGAATGCAATTGGATCTAGTATAGTATGAACTGGCGATCAGAACATATATGGATAGAGCTTATAACGGGGTCTCGAAAAACAAGTAATTTTTTCTGGGCCTGTATCCTTTTTTTAGGTTCACTAGGATTCTTAGTCGTTGGAACTTCCAGTTATCTTGGTAGGAATCTGATATCCGTATTTCCATATCAGCAAATATCTTTTTTTCCACAAGGGATTGTGATGTCTTTCTATGGAATTGCGGGTCTATTCATTAGCTCCTATTTGTGGTGCACAATTTTGTGGAATGTAGGTAGTGGTTATGATCGATTCGATAGAAAAGAAGGAATAGTGTGTATTTTTCGTTGGGGATTTCCTGGAAAAAATCGTCGTATTTTCCTTCGCTTCCTTATGAGCGATATTCAGTCAATCAGAATGGAGGTTAAAGAGGGCCTTTATACTCGCCGTGTTCTTTATATGGAAGTCAGGGGCCAGGGAACTATTCCCTTGACTCGTACTGATGAGAATTTAACTCCACGAGAAATGGAACAAAAAGCTGCGGAATTAGCCTATTTCTTGCGCGTACCAATTGAAGTATTTTGAAATTAAATGGGGAATGAATACTTTCCCAGCATGAGGGAAGGAATTCAGTAATCCTCTTCTTCTTTTTTGAAGACAACTGAAGTTTCTTCTGAATGCTCATTCAAATAGAATCTAACATGTTAGATTCTATTTGTTCTGTTGATGTGGTGACCCTTAGAATAAAGCAAAAGCAGGGGGACGTATATGGAACAAAACGACTAAACTATAATAAGAAGCCACTTTTCGTCTGCCAATTTTTTTTTATGTGTATGGAGTTCAACTCAATTCTTTCTTTCATACGAGTAACAAGTATAATAAGTATGGATTCATCACCGGACATTTCAAAATAGAGAATTCATCTTTTCTTTTTAGTGTTTAGGCCCAAATTCCATTTTAGAATTGATATATTAGGTACAGATCGATCATATCTCATAAAATTTCTCTCTTTTGTCAACCGATCTTTTATCTTTAATTTTGCTCCTCGAGAAACAAACGATTGGATCTCTCATAACCATCCAATTTATCTCTTCTCTCGTTTTGTCACCTATTTCGGATTTCATCATCAATATTCTTCAGAAATATCTCCTCTTTTCTTTTCCTGGGGGTAAAACACTTCGAAATAATTACTTGATCCCCAGTGGAGTTCTTTCGTCTCATAATTTTTGAATAATATTCTTCAATTTAAGTGGTTTTTCGAGCATTCATCGAAAAGAACAAAGAAGGATACAATTGGTTCTAATTTGTTCAATTGAAATATCTGGGAACACTATTTTTTTTTTCATCCGAAACAGACCCTATCTTTATTCTATTTCTCTATTTAGATCCAAGGACTAAATAGAGGACTAAATAATTATACAAAAAATGGGAATAGATCCATAGGTTCCATACCTTGTTAGAGAACTCATGCTTCAGAGAAAGATCAGATAAGATAAAGTCAACAAATAAAATGAAGCAGGTTCATTAACAATTCACAAATAAAAGAAAAGTGAAAAAAAAAAGAAAGCATGGATTTTCCTTCCATATCTCGCATCTATAGTATTTTTACCCTGGTGGGTCTCTCTCTCATTTAATAAATGTCTGGAACCTTGGGTTAATGATTGGTGGAATACCAGACAATCCGAAACTTTCTTGAATGATATTCAAGAGAAAAATGTTCTAGAAAAATTCATAGAATTAGAAGAACTATTTTTGTTGGACGAAATAATAAAGGAGTACCCCGAGACACATCTACAAAGGCTTCGTATAGGAATCCACAAAGAAACAATACAATTGGTCAAAATACATAATGAATATAATTTACATAGCATTTTGCATTTCTCGACGAATATAATCTGTTTCGCTATTCTAAGTGGTTATTTTATTCTGAGTAATGAAAAACTTGTCATTCTTAATTCTTGGGTTCAGGAATTCTTATATAACTTAAGTGACACAATAAAAGCCTTTTCTATTCTTTTAGTCACGGATTTATGGATCGGATTCCACTCTCCACATGGTTGGGAACTAATGATTGGTTCGGTCTACAACGATTTTGGATTGGCACATAACGATCAAATTATATCCGGTCTTGTTTCCACCTTTCCAGTCATTCTAGATACAATTGTGAAATATTGGATTTTCCATTATCTAAATCGTGTATCTCCTTCACTTGTAGTCATTTATCATTCAATGAATGAATGAGAATGAAGAACTCATTTGATCTCCTGATATCAATCAAATTAGAATCTTTCTTCGTGCACAACAAAATGGAAATTTGACTTACTCTTTCTTTATTGTTTATTCAAGGTATTCGTCCTATATTCCAGTACAATTATTTCAGTACAACGACAGACTCATGGATAGGGAACTCTATTAGCTACCTACCTAATTTATTGTAGAAATTCGGGGATCAATGATTGGACCATGCAAAATAGAAATACTTTTTCTTGGGTAAAGGAGCAGATGGCTCGATTTATTTCTGTATCGATCGTGATATATGTAATAACTCAGACATCTATTTCAAATGCATATCCTATTTTTGCGCAGCAGGGTTATGAAAATCCGCGAGAAGCAACTGGACGAATTGTCTGTGCCAATTGCCATTTAGCTAATAAGCCCGTGGATATTGAGGTTCCGCAATCTGTGCTTCCTGATACTGTATTTGAAGCAGTTGTTCGAATCCCTTATGATACGCAACTGAAACAAGTCCTTGCTAATGGCAAAAAGGGGGGGTTGAATGTGGGGGCTGTTCTTATTTTACCCGAGGGATTCGAATTAGCCCCTCCCGATCGTATTTCCCCCGAGATGAAAGAA